TTGGGTAGAAAAAAATACTTTTAGTGTTAAAATTAGGAATAGTAATAAAGGGCCATGTCATATTTCTTACATTAACATCAATTTTATATGTGTTCTTCCAAAAAAAAGAAGTCCTGTCATTATTATTAATTGGTAATAAAGGTAATAAACAAAAATTTTTGTTAAATGTTTTTAATCCTTCTTTACCCCATAAAGATATTGAATAAAATGAACTGTTTTTTTTCCCGTTGTAATTTTTAAAATTAAGATTTAAATATCCTTCAAAAATAAGTAAATAAATCCGAAACATATAAAATGCAGTTAATCCCGCAGTGAACCAAGCTATTATTGCGAAACTAAGTGAATACAACCAACTATTATTAAGAATTTCATCTTTGGACCAAAAACAGGCGAAGGGTGGAATACCACAAAGAGAAAATGTTCCTAATAAAAAAGAAGTTTTTGTAATTGGAATATGTTTTGTTAAACCACCCATAAGAACCATATTTTGACTCTTATCTGGAGAATAACCAACAATAGCTTCCATTGAATGAATAATAGATCCAGACCCTAAAAACAACAATGCTTTCGAATAGGCATGAGTAATCAAATGAAATAAAGCACCTCGATAAGACCCCATACCTAGAGCTAACATCATATAACCCAATTGAGACATTGTAGAATAAGCTAAACCTCTCTTAATATCTTTTTGAGCAAGAACTAAAGTAGCTCCTAAAAAGACTGTGATTATGCCTATCAAAGCTATTAAATTCATTATGTAAGGTATGACTAGGAAAAGAGTAAAAAGTCGAGCTACAAGAAAAATTCCCGCCGCTACCATAGTAGCAGCATGTATCATAGCCGAAATCGGAGTAGGGCCTTCCATGGCATCGGGCAACCATACATGAAGAGGAAATTGTGCTGATTTAGCAATTGCACCAGAAAATAAGAAAAAGGTACACAAAGTAACGAATACAAGATTAACTTGATTATTAGAAATCAAGTTAGTGACTATTTTGAACAAATCTCGAAATTCGAAGCTGCCCGTTATCCAATAAAGACCAATAATTCCTAATAATAAACCAAAATCCCCTACACGATTAGTTACAAATGCTTTTTGACAAGCATTCGATGCACTAGGTCGTGTGAACCAAAAACCTATTAAAAGATAAGAACACATTCCAACTAATTCCCAAAAAATATAAATTTGTAGAAAATTCGAACTAGTAACTAATCCCAACATTGAAGTATTGAAAAAACTCATATAAGCAAAAAATCTCAAATAGCTTTGATCATGAGACATATAATTATCACTATAAAAAAGAACCATAATTCCAACTGTAATAATTAATATTAACAAAATAGAAGTAAGTGGGTCAATCAAGTGTCCGAACTCTAAAGAAAAATCATTATTGATGGTCCATGACCATATATGTTGATAAATAAAACTGCTATTTATTTGCTGAATAGACAGATCGAGTGAAAAAATCATAACTATACTTAACAATAAAACACTTGGAAAAGCCCACATACGACGAAGTTTTTTTGTTGTCACCGGAAAAAGTAGAAGTCCTGTTCCTATTAACATAGGGACTGGGAATGTAAGGAAAGGTATGATCCATGAATATTGATATATATGTTCCATAACAAAAACTTTTTTAATTACTAATTAATTATTTCGTGTTTCTGATTTATCAGCTCTTATATCTTTTTATTTTAAATCAGTCAATAAAGAAAATAAATGAAAAAGAAAAAATACAAAGTATATAAAAATGAAATCCAATTTTATATTTCTATTTTTAATTATTATCAATTAAAAAAAAAATTCACATATTAAAATCAAAAAGTTCGAATTCGTCAAATAAAGATACTACTGAAAATAAAAAAATACTTATTCTAACTAACTAGAAAGCCATTATTATTCAAAAAATTACTTAAAATTTTTTATTTTAAATTAAAAATTTTTATCTACATAGAGAAAGGTTAAATAAAGAATTCTAAAAAAAGTGGTTTATTAAATTTTGATAGTGATAGTAATAATAAAAAAAGCTAATTTTAACAGAAGCACGAATAATGTTAGCAGATCCTTACTGGATTCAATAAAATAATTATTTTATTTGTTTATTTATTCAGAACCATTTCACAACCATTAACTAGTACCTTTTGAAATGGAGTTTTTTTTTCATTATGTTTCGAAAAAAGACTGTTATATTTGACACTTTTCTTTTATATTTTCCATAGGTATAAAGTAAAGAATTATTCAATTTTTTTTTTAAGTACGTAGCAGAACTAGAAATTTTGTTGTTATATGATAGAATATCTAATGATCTTTCGAAATCCTAACTCAAACTCTTTACACAATAAAAAACTAAGCAATAAAATATTTCGAGAAATCTATTGAATGTAATAAATATTTGAATTGGAATTCATAAAATTTGATTTGTTTTTATTCTTAAATAAAAATTTCGTCATGAATTTGAATATTTCGTAAAAAGTAAAGTATTGCCTCAAAGCTCGACGATTAAATAAAAAGTGATTATTATAATTTCAAGCAAGCCGCTATGGTGAAATTGGTAGACACGCTGCTCTTAGGAAGCAGTGCTAGAGCATCTCGGTTCGAGTCCGAGTAGCGGTATTAGATCCTGGAATTTTCAAAAGGATACAATATATCCTATAATGACTTTACTTCCTAATTTCAATTATATATACGAAAAGAGGAACCCCCATAACTTTTTTATTTTATTTTTTACTTTATGATAGTTTCGGCTTTAGAGCATATATTAACTCATATATCTTTTTCAGTCGTGTCAATTGTAATTACAATTCATTTGATAACCTTATTGGTCGATGAATTCGTAGAACTCTATGATTCGTCAGAAAAAGGCATGATAACTACTGTTTTCTGTATAACAGGATTATTAGTTACTCGTTGGTTTTTTGGTGGACATTTACCATTAAGTGATTTATATGAATCATTAATCTTTCTTTCATGGGCATTTTCTGCTATTCATATAGTTCCGTATTTTAAAAAATATAAAAATTATTTAAGCGCAATAACCGCGCCAAGTACTCTTTTTACTCAAGGGTTTGCCACTTCAGGTCTTTTAAAAGTCATGCATCAATCAGAAATGTTAGTGCCCGCTCTTCAATCCCAGTGGTTAATGATGCACGTAAGTATGATGATATTGGGCTATGCAGCTCTTTTGTGTGGATCATTATTATCAGTAGCATTTCTAGTCATCAGATTTCAAAAAATCATAAGAATTTTTGATAAAAGCAATAATTTATTACCCGATTCATTTTACTTTAATGAGATACAATATATAACGAACCGAAAAAATGTTTTAAGAAATATTTCCGTTCTTTCGTCTAAGAATTATTATAGGTTTCAATTGATTCAACAATTAGATGACTGGAGTTATCGGATTATAAGTATAGGATTTATTTTTTTAACTATAGGTATTCTTTCGGGAGCAGTCTGGGCTAATGAAGCATGGGGATCATATTGGAATTGGGACCCAAAGGAAACTTGGGCGTTTATTACATGGACCATATTCGCGATTTTTTTTCATACTCGAACAAATAAAAATTTTGAGGGTTTAAATTCGGCAATTGTCGCTTCTAGCGGTTTTCTTATAATTTGGATATGCTATTTTGGAGTGAATTTATTAGGAATAGGACTACATAGTTATGGTTCATTTACATTAACAATTACCACTTGAAGAAAGAGTCTGACGAATGCAACTCTCTAGGACAGCAAAATATAGAGACAAAAAGCTTCAGGTAAGCTGTTGAGAACTTTTTGAATCAACTAGTATGGTAATTCAAAAAGTTCTCACAAATGCCAAAAATTTTTGCTTAGAATTCATTTTTTGTTAATTAAAATTCAAGATTTAAGAGAGTAAAAAAGAAGTTTTTTCATTGTGTAACCTAATAATTTTGAATTTTTGAAAATCAAAAATCATAGGATTTTTTTTTTAGAAAAATTATCTATAAAAATAATTAGATAGAATAGCTTCGACTCTGTCAATTGATAATGAGAAAACGAAATCCGGATAAATACCAATACTTATTACAGGCAGAAGGATAGAGATCGAAACAAATAATTCCCGAGGTCCAGAATCAAAAAAATAAGAGTTTGGAGCATTAAACAGTTTGTATCCATAGAACATCTGTCGTAACATAGATAATAAATAAATAGGAGTTAATATCATTCCAACTGCCATTACGATAGTAATTAATATTTTTGTCGTTAAAAGGTATTTTTGGCCACTAATTAGTCCAAAAAAGACTATCAATTCCGCAAAAAAACCACTCATGCCCGGTAATGCAAGGGAAGCTAGTGATAAAATACTGAAGGTCGTGAATAGTTTTGGCATTAAGGGAGCCATTCCGCCCATTTCGTCAAGATAAAGACGACGTATTCTATCATAACCAGTTCCTGCCAAGAAAAAGAGTGCAGCACCAATAAATCCATGGGATAGAATTTGTAAAATAGCTCCATTGAGTCCCATATCACTTATAGAGCAAATTCCTATAATTATGAAACCCATATGAGATACAGAAGAATAGGCTATTCTTTTTTTTAAATTTCGTTGACCAGGAGATGTTGAAGCTGCATAGATTATTTGCATTACGCCTATTATTATCAACCAGGGGGAGAAGATAGAATGAGCATGAGGTAATAATTCCATATTGATTCGAATCAATCCATACGCCCCCATTTTTAATAGGATTCCGGCTAGAAGCATACAAGTACTGTAATGTGCTTCCCCATGAGTGTCTGGTAACCATGTATGTAAGGGTATAATCGGTGATTTGACAGCAAAAGCAATAAGAAATCCAATATAGAAAAATATTTCTAGTCCCACAGGATATGATTGATTGGCTGATGTTTCAAAATTAAATGTTGGTTCATTAGAACCATATAAAGCGATACCTAAAGTTCCCATTAATAAAAAAACCGAACCGCCTGCAGTATACAAAATAAACTTTGTAGCTGAATACAGACGTTTCTTTCCCCCCCACATGGAAAGAAGTAGATAGACGGGAAGTAATTCTAACTCCCACATGATAAAAAAAAGTAAAAGATCTTGAGATGAAAATAATCCTATTTGAGCACTATACATTGCCAACATCAGAAAATTGAATAATCGAGAATCCCGAGTAATCGGCCAAGCCGCTAAAGTCGCTAAAGTGGTGATAAATCCTGTCAGTAAAATAGGTCCTAAAGAAAATCCATCTATTCCCAATCTCCAGTACAAATCAAAAAACGGGATCCATTTATAATCTTCTGCTAATTGGATTAATGGGTCCTCAAATTGAAAATAATAAGAGAACGCATAAGTTATTAAAAGGAGCTCTACTATACATATATATAAAGTATACCACCTAATTACCTTATTTCCTCTATGAGGGAAAAAGAAAATTAATAAACCCGCCGCTATCGGTAAAACTACAAATATTGTTAACCAAGGAAAAGAATTCGTGGTAAAGACAAGATACGCTTAGACTGGAAAAACCCGTGCTAGAAAATATTTTTTCGAGTACGGGTTTTTGTCGGTAAACAAAAAAGCAAATGTATTCAAGTGGGGTTTTCTGGAAACTATCAATAAGCTAGACCCATGCTTCGAGTTGTTTCATGCCATAAATAAACTCGAACACTCAAGAAATCTGTTGGACAAGCGGATTCACATCTTTTACAACCGACACAATCCTCTGTTCTTGGAGCGGAAGCAATTTGTTTGGATTTACACCCATCCCAAGGTATCATTTCTAATACATCCGTGGGACAGGCTCGGACACATTGAGTACACCCTATACACGTATCATAAATTTTTACTGAATGTGACATTGGATTAAAATTTTTTTTAACGTCATAAAATTTCAATCTAGTAAATTTCTAAATGAATCAGCATATATTTAGAAACCAGACGAATCAATGATTTACCAGAAATTTTATCAATTCTGGATCAACTTCTGAGATAGAGCCAAGATATTTTAATTTCTTACGTTTTCACAAACATGATCAGACAACTTAGATATCATACATACCAACTCAAATTAATAAATATGAAAATTATATTCTATAACAATTAATACTACTTATTCAACAAATTCGATTGATTGATACAGGTGGATTTTCTGTTACGATAAATTGACGAAACAATAGCCGGTCCAATAGCTGCTTCAGCGGCTGCGATAGCTATAACAAAAATTGAAAAAATATTTCCTTTTAGTTGGCGACTATCAAAAAAATCAGAAAATGTTACGAAATTTATATTAACAGCATTCAGTATAAGTTCAAGACACATAAGGGCTCTAACCATATTTCGACTCGTGATTAATCCATAGATACCGATAGAAAATAAAAAGGAACTCAAAATAAGTACATGCTCGAGCATCATTGACCAACTCCTTATCAATTTTTCAATTTCGATTTATTTCAATATGAACAACAATTCCACCTGAGATTGACTTGAATTAAGAATATCATAAGTACTGAACAAATAAATATATGGATAATAGATCAAATAAAAGAATTTATACATTTAGACATTTATACATAAAAAATCTTTATAAATAATCTTTAAATAAAATTGAAGGAAAAGAGATGTGATAACATAGAAAACAGTTTTAATTTTGATTTCGATTATTAATTCGAAAAATTTCTTACTGACGAGCCACAGCAATCGCACCTATCAAAGCAACTAAAAGAATTATTGAAATGAATTCAAATGGAAGAAAAAAATCTGTTGCTAAATGAATTCCAATTTGTTGACCATTACTTATCAAATCTTGTTCTATAATCTGATTTTTTGTTGTAGTCCAAATAATTCCGTACCATGACGTATCGGGAATAATAGTAATTAGTGAAACAAAAATACTTGTACAAATTAAGGAAGTAACCCCATTTCCAACAGTCCAAAGATTCAAATCTTTGTAATATTCTGAACCATTCATGAACATTACGGCAAATATAATTAAAACATTTATAGCTCCCACATAAATAAGGAGCTGCGCAGCAGCTACAAAATGAGAGTTTGATAAAATATAAACTAAAGATATACAAACAAGAACGAATCCTAATGAAAAGGCAGAATAAATTGGGTTGGTAAATAATACTACCCCTAAACCTCCTAATATAAGACCTAATCCCAGAAAGACTAAAAGAAAATCATGTATTAGTCCAGGTGAATCCATTGCACGTAAAATAAGAAATAAAAAAATTGAATTGTTTTTTCATGACCTTATTGACTATTGACTTGACCAGGAAAAACTTTTTTATATTTTATATTTTGATTATTTTTTATTTTATTATTATAATAATAATTATATATATTATTATATATAATTATTATTATAGGCTTCTTAATTTAAAATTCGAGGGGGTCTAAATAATTACTATATTTACAACTATTGAACTAATTTCATTCTTTCTTGAATTTCTTGAAAAAGAAAAGGCATTCAAATTTTATTCTCGAAAGAATTTTGGATAGAATTATAGATATCTTAATAGATTGTCAATCCAAATTAAATTTCGATGCAATTTTCTCATCAATCAAATTAATAGTTGGAATTTCGAATTTTTGTAGTCATTGACTAAGAAAATGAAAGAAAACCCCTTCTATATTTTTAGATCAAAACGGAACTTTCCTTTTTTTAGTTTAATAATTGTATTTTTAAATCAATCAAAGTGGTTTATCCATTTTTTTTTTTAGTTGAATTTAAAATTGTTCGAATCGTATAATCGTCAACTACTGATATTGGTAAACGACCCAAAGCAATTTGATTATAATTCAATTCATGACGATCATAAGTAGAAAGCTCATATTCTTCCGTCATTGATAAACAATTTGTTGGACAATACTCAACACAGTTGCCGCAAAATATACAGATTCCGAAATCAATACTGTAATTAAGCAACCGTTTCTTTCGAATGTCAGTTTCCAATTTCCAATCAACAACAGGCAGATCTATAGGGCATACACGAACACATACTTCACAAGCAATGCATTTATCAAATTCGAAATGGATTCGACCGCGGAAACGCTCCGATGTAATTAATTTTTCATAAGGATATTGAATAGTTACAGGTAAACGATTTGCATGGGATAAGGTAATCATGAAACTTTGACCAATGTACCTTGTGGCTCGTATGGTTTGTTGCCCATAATTCATGAACCCAGTTACCATGGGAAACATAGCGTAAATTTTTATGAATAATTTGATTTTTTTTCTCTTGTTTGAGTTGAAGACAAATCATAATATTCTTTTCTTATAGTTTTCTTTATTATTCTTAATTAATTATTAATTAATATTTAATATTAGAATTTTTATAATTTTTTTTTTATAGTGAAAGGAGTTGGAAAGAGGTTGTTAATAATAGATTACCGAGGGAAATTGGTAAAAGAAATTTCCATCCAAGATTTAAAAGTTGGTCCATTCGTAGTCTAGGTAAAGTCCATCTTGTTGTGATAGGAATGAACAAGAACAAATAAGTTTTAACCAATGTAATAAAGATACCAATTGTTGGTCCAACGACTCCGCTTATGTTATTTATTTCAAAAAACTCATGAACAAATATATAGGGAATACAGATATTCCAACCGCCCAAGTAAAGAACTGTTACAAATAATGAAGAAACTAATAAGTTTAAATAGGAAGCAATATAAAATAAACCAAATTTAATACCCGAATATTCCGTTTGATAACCTGCTACTAATTCTTCTTCTGCTTCTGGCAAATCAAAAGGTAATCTTTCACATTCTGCTAGAGAAGAAATAAAAAAAATAAAAAATCCTATCGGTTGACGCCACAAATTCCACCCCCAAAAACCAGATTTTGCTTGTGCCTCAACTATATCAACTGTACTTGAACTGTTAGATAATCATAGTCGGTGATAACATCACTGTTCTCATCGCTATTCCAGAACCGTACATGAGATTCTTACCTCATACGGCTCCTCGAAGTCCAAAAATAAATTTAAGGAACAGATCAATTGTATTATTTATTTTGATATATTTGTAGAATAGAGCGGATCAAAATAAGATAAAATCTATCGACGTTCCAAAATTCGAGCAATGAAATTCTATCTGTTAGAATACTAAAAATACAAAATTACTTCGGAATTGATCTCATCCTTTACCTTTAATAATTTCAATTTTTCTTTCTTGAGTAATAACTTTAATCCTTCAATAAAATACTCTTTGTAAAATTCCTTGTTAAAATACCAAATAGATATTTCAACCTATCATTTTCTATTACGAGACCCAATTATGACACGAATTCTATCTCTATGAATATCCATATAGGAGAAAAGAATAAAAAAAAAGGATTTTTCTTTTTTTTCTATTGTAATTATTGTAATTCGATTCTTTTTTTTTCGTTCTTATTCTTCTTTCTGAAAAAACGAAACGACAAGGGGGGTTAAAAAAAAGGAAAGGATTATTTCGTTCCGGATAGTCAGTTCTTTAATTGTTGGGTAGGAGCATACTCTGAATTGGAATCATGGGGAGCACTGCCTGATCATTTCTACGAACTTAAAGCCCCGATTAATATACTTTTTGTCGAAATAGTTTTTTCGATAATTTTAAAAATCTCTATTACTAATCCTTTGTGTATCTTCGTGTTCCTAACCATCCACTCATTTTTGCTCAATCACCTGTTAGCATTAGGGTAATACCTATGGAAAATACCTATAAATAAAATAATAGTGAAAACTCCATAAATTTTATTTTTTGAGCCCGCTTCAAGTTAGGATAACTAATCAACCAATTTCGGGGCAAATGGTCTTCTTTTTTTATGTTTATTTCTGTTTTCCTTTTTATTCTTGTACCTAGGAAATGAGTCTCAATTTTTTTACTGCAAATTTCGAAGTTGTTTTTTTTTTTTTTTTTCACTCATATAACTATCCAATTTAGTTCATGAACCAAATTGATGAATAAAAAATGAAGATATCTATTCAATTCATTTAACTTTCTTTCTAAAAATAATAGTGAGAAATTTCTGTTTCAACGAGTCGCACGTAGAGATATGGCTAACATACAAATAGTTAAAGGTATTTCATAACTAATCGATTGAGCAGCAGCTCGTAGACCACCTAAAAAGGAATATTTATTATTTGATCCATATCCTGACATAAGAAGTCCAACGGGAGCAATACTTGAAATGGCAATCCATAAAAAAACACCACTATTTATATCGGTTAAAACAAAGTGATAGCCAAAAGGAATTACTGAATAGCTTAAGAGAGTTGATATAACTGCTATAGATGGTCCAATACTGAATAAATGAGTATCCCCCCTAGATGGAAAAAGATTCTCTTTGAAAAGTAGTTTTGTCCCATCCGCTAGAGCTTGAAGAACTCCTAAAGGACCTCCATATTCGGGTCCAATGCGTTGTTGTATACCTGCGGATATTTCTCTTTCTAACCATACAATTACTAGTATGCTTAGTGTGATTCCCAATACAAGAGTCAAAATAGGAACAAACTCCCATATAATTCCATAGACTTCGGTTAAGGATTCTAAGCTAGCAAAAGAATGGATAGCTTGTACTTCTGTTGTATCAATTATCATTTCAACGATCAACTTCTCCCATAATGATATCTATACTACCTAGTATTGTCATAATATCAGCCAATTTCATTCTTTTAACTAATTCAGGAAGAATTTGCAAATTGATAAAACCTGGTGGTCGAATTTTCCATCTCCAAGGAAACCCGCTCTGATCCCCTATCAGAAAAATTCCCAATTCTCCTTTTGGGGCTTCCACTCTGACATAAAGTTCTTGTTTCGGTAATTCAAAAGTAGGAGAAGTTTTTTTACTAATGAATCGATATTCGAAATCGTTCCATTCCGGATCCTTTTCTCTATCAAAATCAAAGCGTCGGGTTTCTAAATTCTCATAGGGCCCCCCTGGAATTCCTTCAAGAGCCTGTTGAATAATTTTTATAGATTCCAGCATTTCACCAATTCGGACTAAATAACGAGCTAATGAATCTCCTTCTTTTTGCCACTGGACTTCCCAATCAAATTCGTCGTAAGACTCATAATGATCAACTTTACGAAGATCCCATTGTACTCCGGAAGCTCGTAACATTGGTCCCGATAACCCCCAATTTATTGCTTCCTCCGCACCAACAATACCTACTCCTTCAACTCGTTCTAAAAAAATAGGATTTCGTGTAATAAGTTTTTGATATTCAACAACTCCTGTTAAAAAATAATCGCAAAAATCCAAACATTTATCTATCCAACCATGAGGTAGATCAGCCCCTACCCCCCCGATACGAAAATAATTATGCATCATTCTCATACCAGTGGCAGCTTCAAATAAATCATATATTAACTCTCTCTCTCTAAAAATATAGAAGAAAGGAGTCTGTGTACCAATATCTGCCATAAAAGGCCCAAGCCATAACAAATGAGAAGCTATACGACTTAATTCCAACATAATTACTCTAATATAGCCAGCCCTTTTTGGCACTTGAATATTTCCTAACAGTTCTGGACCATTTACTGTTATTGCTTCTGTGAACATAGTAGCCAAATAATCCCATCGTGTTACATAGGGCAAATACTGTATAATTGTTCGATTTTCTGCAATTTTTTCCATTCCTCTGTGTAAATAACCTAATATTGGTTCACAATCAATAACATCCTCACCGTCTAGAGTAATGATGAGTCGAAGAACACCGTGCATCGATGGGTGGTGGGGACCCATATTCACTATCATAAGGTCTTTTCGTTTAGCTGGTATATTCATAGGAGTTTTCTCAATCCATTCCACGAGTTACTGAAAACAAAAAGAAGTTCATCTCAAGATCTAATAAATCAAATAATTCAACAAAACTCTTCAAATTAAGAAATTAATGAGTTTTTAACTTCCGAATATCCAACCGACTAATTAATTCTTTATAACGTACTTTATTTTTTTTTTCTAAATACGACAACAGTCGTTGGCGTTTTCCTAAAATTTTCCGCAAACCTCTCTGAGATAAATAGTCTTTTCTATGCAATTCCAAATGTGAAGTAAGTCTTCGTATCTTATTTGTGAAACTTACTATTTGAAATTCAGCGGATCCCTTGTTTTCGTCTTTTTCTTTTTGTGAAATAACTGAAATGAATGAATTTTTTACCATAAAACAAGGACTCCCCCCTTTTTTTAGTTTTAAGTTTAAGATATTTTTTATTGATCAGTAATAATAATAAATTAATAAATGTATTCTATTAATAAATAATGTCAGTTCATCTTAATTTTGTATACACAAAAATCTTTACTTTGTTAGTTTACTTTGTTAGTAATTCAAAATTCTATTTGACAGAATTTTGAATTAATCAATCAAAAATTTGAAGGATTGTCTATTTCGTCGCTTACAAAGAAGAAAAAAATTCTAACTAAAAAAAAGTAAAAAAAATTCCATTGATTCATTTCATTTCTATTTCTAGATCTAATTCATAGATGATTGAATTCTATGTACCCGAATGGAATATGGAGGATAAAAGAATAAGGCGGCTATCTTCTTCGTTTCATCTACTATAACAAATAAGCTATGATATATATAATATATATGAAAAATTCGCCCTTATTAAAATTTCAATCGCGGATATATATATATTCTTACCATACTGAACCGACTGCCATTATTAGTATCGAACCAATAGCGATTCATACAAGCTAAATCCTCTAATCGAAAATTGGGCCAAAGAAAAAATTTCGATTTAATTAATTTATTTTTTTCTCTCCAAAAACGTTTGGTTTTCTCCAAAACGGGACTCCCTTTTTTTATGTTATTACCATTGAAAATTTCTGTATTTATATGAATATCGTTTTTATTTTTAAAATTGAAAGAAATTCGAATTCTTAATTCTCTACGACGTTTAGGGGATAAAATATTTTCAGGAACAAGTAAATCATAATCATTTTTTTCTCTATTTCCAATTATCTTGGAATGTCTTTCATCGGTAAAAGTCTTTTTATTTTTATCAACATAGAATTTTTCTCTATATTTTTTATTAATTTGTTCTTTGTTCTTATGAACTAATAAGATACCCATCATTTGATACAAAAGAAATTGTCCATCAGTTTTTATCGACAGACGAATAGGTTCGATAATCAATATTCTCTTTTTCATCAATTCTGTAAGAGTTACATCTTTCTGAACCATCAGAATATTCAGATTTAGTTCGTTCCTTTGAATAGCCGATATAATAATTTCTCGTGGATTTGTTAGTCTAAGTAGGAAACAAGATGTTTTGATATTATCAATTATTTTTTGATTTAAAGAAACATTCCATCTTAATTGAAAACATAAATACTCTTTTAGGAAGAAATCAAGCTCTACTTCTGTATGACTTTTGTTTTGCTTTTTATTTCTATGTTTTGTCATATCTAATCCCATATAATCGTCGTCAATATCTTTTTCTTCATTATTTCGATTCTCTAATTCAATAATTTTGTTTTTATTCGATGATATAGATATAAGAAGGTGGCCTTTTTTATTCCCGTTGATTTTCTTATTTTTACTAATATTTTTATTTCTATGAAAATTTAAAAGAAGAAATTGAATCGGTATTGTCCATGGTTTTTTCTTATATGTGTTGTAAAGTATCACAAATTTTCGAAAGAACCAAACTTCAAAATTCAATATGAGACTTTTTTGTATTTCTTTATTCATTCCCATCCAATCAAAAAAAAAGGGGGTTTGCTTAGATGCATTAATTTCTTGATCTTGGTAAATTGGAACAAAAGAATTTTTTTTCTTATCAATTTTAGCAATTATTTGATATTTATTAGTTGGAGTTTTAGTCTTTTTTTTATCTTTGCTTCCGGTATCGATCCAGGACTCAATATCGACCCTCTTTCTAAGACAAAAATGGATAAGTCGCCAATCAAAATATTTTCGGTTTGGACTTTTCTCGATATCGATAATATCATTTTCCGCTAGATAATTAGTCATAGGAATACCTTCTAAGATATCAAATAATTTGCTTTTATTTGTGTTGGAATTATAAAGAATCGTTTCTTTATTAGTTGGTGATTCATAAATAGAAAAGTCCGTCTTTTTTTCATAATTAATAGATTTAGATGATAAAAGACTATATTTAGCGTGTTTTTTTTTTTTTAAATTATTCTTTTGCTGTTGATTCGAAAATAAGTTTACCTCAAATTTTTTGTCATAATGAATGAATTGGTCTTGTTCATTTAAATTCCATTTGCTTAATTTTTTATTTTCAGCCATATGGTGTTGATAGATTCTATTTCGCCATTTTTCTGGCATTAATCTAGACCATCTAAGCTGAGATAAATCATATTTATATTGATAATGACTTCTTAACCAGTTTTTCCGTTGATTCATTAAAGAAAAAGAATTTATCAAATTTTTTTCTTTTAATTTCGAATTAAATAATCCTTGGTCTATAAAATAATCTTTTATTTCATTCTTAAGAAAAAGGTTTTGGTATTCAAAGATTGATCTTAATTTATATAAGTTAAGAATTTTTCTTTGTGATAGTTTGTAAAATACATAGGCTTGTGATAAGAAAGATATATCACAAAAAATTTTTGAATTCTTATTAATAACAGCGATATCTCTTGACTTTTTTATAATCGAAATAAAGTGAAATTTATTTTTATTTGGTTTATCGATTTTTTTTTTATTTGATTCATTATTGGAAATGTATTTAGTAATAATCTTTTTTATTGATTCAAGAAAAAGCTGTGCATTGAGCCTTGGAATATTAATGATACTTAAAAAGATATCTATGTATATATTTTCAATCAAAATTTTTATAAAAAAGTCAAATTTACATGATAATCGAGCATTTTTTTTTTTTAATATGTATGCAATTTTGTTTGATGAGTTGAATTTTTTAACATTAGAACTTCTTTTTATTTTTTTAAGACTAATAGTTTTTTCTGAAGTTCGATTTTTTTTTTTATTTTCTTTTATAATTTTTTCTATTTGATTTAGAATTATCTTTCTTCTAGCCGAAAGATCTTTTATTTTTTTTTCTA